TTTTTGAGATTGACAATGATAGTTCTTTTCTGAGTGAACTAGAAAGTTTTTTTTCTAGTTATTTAAATAGTGGGTCTAAGAGAAACAATCACTACTATTATCATTACATATATGATACTCAATCTAGTTGGAATAATCACATTAATAGTTGCATTGATAATTATCTTCGTTCTGAAGTCAGTATTAATAGTTCCATTTCGGGTGGTACCGACAATTACAGTGACAGTTACATTTATAGTTTCATTTGTACTGAAAATGTAACTGGTAGTGAAAGTGGGAGTTATGGTATAAGAACTAGTAAAAATGGCAGTGATTTCAATATAAGAAGAAGATCTAATGATTTCGGTAGAAATAAAAAATACAGACATTTATGGGTTCAATGCGAAAATTGTTATGGATTAAATTATAAAAAATTTTTTAGGTCAAAAATGAATATTTGTGAACAGTGTAGATATCATTTGAAAATGAGCAGTTCAGATAGAATCGAACTTTCGATTGATCCGGGGACTTGGGATCCTATGGATGAAGATATGGTCTCTATGGACCCCCTTGAATTTCATTCAGAGAGGGAACCCTATAGAGATCGTATCGATTCTTATCAAAGAAAGGCAGGTTTAACTGAAGCTGTTCAAACAGGCATAGGTCAACTAAATAGTATTCCCATAGCAATTGGAGTTATGGATTTTAAGTTCATGGGAGGTAGTATGGGATCCGTAGTAGGCGAGAAAATCACCCGTTTGATCGAGTATGCTACTAATCGATCTTTACCTGTCATTATTGTGTGTGCTTCTGGAGGAGCGCGCATGCAAGAAGGAAGTTTGAGTTTGATGCAAATGGCTAAAATATCTTCCGCTTCATATAATTATCAATCAAATAAAAAATTATTCTATGTATCAATCCTTACATCTCCTACAACCGGTGGAGTAACAGCCAGTTTTGGTATGTTGGGAGATGTCATTGTTGCTGAACCTAATGCCTACATTGCATTTGCGGGTAAAAGAGTAATTGAACAAACATTGAATAAGACAGTACCTGATGGTTCACAAGCGGCTGAGTATTTATTCCATAAAGGCTTATTTGACCCAATTGTACCACGTAATCCTTTAAAAGGTGTTCTGAATGAGTTATTTCAGCTCCACGGTTTCTTTCCCTTGAATCAAAATTCAAAAAATTAATAAAGTATAGCACTAAATTCAGTTATTTGTAGCGAACAAGTATTTATATTTAGTTCATCGTAATCAAAAAAAAACTAAAAAGAATGGTGTTTTCTTTGATGACATAAGTTCTACTTGTAATAAGAGTTAGAAGTTTCGGGTAATTACTTTTTTTTTCCTCCAGATCTATTTTTTTATCCTACCTCTATTCATGATTAGTAATCACGAACCCTCTATCAACAGGATAAAAAAGTGAATTTTTCCCTCCGAGGAATTAGGGAAAATAAAAAAAAAATTATCTGGCCTTCTTACGTATTAATATAGACAATAAAAAAAAATATCGAAATCAAAATAAAAAGAAATAAATATAAAATAGAGAATAGAAGTTATTTCTATATCTATCGATAACCCCCGTTTTTTATTTTACTATGAATCCCCGTTTGTTGGATGGATCGAATTAGTTCGAGTCGCAAACTCCTAATAAAATCTTTATAAACTCCTTATTAGATTAGAATTATTAGATTAGAAAGATAGAAAGAAATAAGGATGGGAGAAGAATATTAAAATATATTAATAAAGCGAATTATCATACATATTCGTGTAGAAAGATGAATAGGTACACTTATTTTATTTAGTTCTACATTCCTTGCACTTATTAACTACTTATTAACTACTTATTAACTACTTATATTATTAACTACTTATAAATATTAATAATTTATTAAATTTATATAATAATTATATAATAATTATTATATAATTATTATATAAATATTTAATTTTAATTATTATTTAATTTTAATTATTATATAATTATAATAATATAATTATAATATATTATAATATATAATAATAATATAATTATTAAATTATATTATAAATATAATACAGTTTATGATATATACTTAGGATAGATATACTTAGGATAGATATACTTAGGATAGATATACTTATCATATCATAAGATATCTTTCTCTTTCTATTTCTAATAGATAGAAATATTAAATCGAGGCACCCATTCTATGACAGATCTCAACTTACCTTCTATTTTTGTGCCTTTAGTGGGCCTAGTATTTCCGGCAATTGCAATGGCTTCTTTATCTCTTCATGTCCAAAAAAATAAGATTGTCTAGATCCGATGGGATCAAATCTCATCAATTTATTTCAACACTGGATCATAATACAGATATTTATTTAGTGTAATATGGTACGATATGTGACTCTTTACGAACACAAATGAAAGAACTGTTATTCATGCGGATACATGATATCCGCATAAATGCACGTATATGCAGGTATAGCTGGTTAAATTAAAAATGGATCGGCGAATATTTTATTTAAATGGAAAGTCAATGTATCTAACAAATTACTTCTAACGGTTTACATCAGAATAGTGCTAGTTAATGAAAGTTACTTCGGGATCAAGAAAGTAAAATTCATTTGGGTTATTCTCTCAATTCCAATCGAATGCAACTGGATCTAGTAGAGTATGAATTGGCGATCAGAACATATATGGATAGAACTTATAATGGGGTCTCGAAAAACAAGTAATTTTTTCTGGGCCTGTATCCTTTTTTTAGGTTCACTAGGATTCTTAGTGGTTGGAACTTCCAGTTATCTTGGTAGGAATCTGATATCCGTATTTCCATCTCAGCAAATTATTTTTTTTCCACAAGGGATAGTGATGTCTTTCTATGGGATCGCAGGTCTATTCATTAGCTCCTATTTGTGGTGCACAATTTCATGGAATGTAGGTAGTGGTTATGACCGATTCGATAGAAAAGAAGGAATAGTGTGTATTTTTCGTTGGGGATTTCCTGGAATAAATCGTCGCATCTTCCTTCGCTTACTTATGAGAGATATCCAATCCATCAGAATGGAGGTTAAAGAGGGTCTTTATCCTCGTCGTGTCCTTTATATGGAAATCAGAGGCCAAGGAGCCATTCCCTTGACTCGTACTGATGAGTATTTTACTCCACGAGAAATTGAACAAAAAGCTGCCGAATTGGCCTATTTCTTGCGGGTACCAATTGAAGTATTTTGAAATGAACTGAAGAAAAAATTGAAAAAAAAACTTGCTAATTTCCTTTTTAATACAACAGTCGACTCTATCTGATATTTCTCTGAAGTACGAGTTCTATAAAAAGGTATTGAACCCATGGATCTATTTCCTATTTTTGTCTAATAATTTAGATCTCGGATCTATAAGGAAAGGAATATAGAAATAGAATAAGGGTCCTTTTAGGATAAAAATGAAAAAAAAAAAGAAAGCCTGGGTCTCCCTCCCATATATTTCATCCATAATATTTTTGCCCTGGTGGGTCTCTCTCTCATTTAATAAATGTCTGGAACCTTGGGTTACTAATTGGTGGAATACCGGGAAATCCGAAACTTTTTTGAATGATATTCAAGAGAAAAACGTTCTAGAAAGATTCATAGAATTGGAAGAACTATTCCTCTTGGATGAAATGATAAAGGAGTACCCGGAGACGCATATACAAAAACTTCGTATAGGAATACACAAGGAAACGATACAATTGGTCAAAACACACAATGAATATCATCTCCATATCATTTTGGATTTCTCGACAAATATAATTTGTTTCGCTATTCTAAGTGGTTATTTTATTCTGGGTAATGAAGAACTTGTCATTCTTAATTCTTGGGTTCAGGAATTCCTCTATAACTTAAGTGACACAATAAAAGCTTTTTTGATTCTTTTAGTTACTGATTTATGGATCGGATTTCATTCGACCCATGGTTGGGAACTAATGATTGGTTCGGTCTACAACGATTTTGGATTGGTTCATAACGATCAAATTATATCTAGTCTTGTTTCCACTTTTCCAGTTATTCTAGATACAATTGTGAAATATTGGATCTTCTATTATTTAAATCGTGTATCTCCTTCACTTGTAGTCATTTATCATTCAATGAATGAATGAAGAACTCATTTGATCTCCTGATATCAATCAAATCAGAATCTTTCTTTGTATATAAAGAAAACATTTTAAATCTTACTTAATTCTTTATACTTCTAGTTCTTCAAGGTATTCGTCCTATATTCCAGTACAATTATCCCAGTACAATGACAGACTCGTGTATAGGGAACTATACTAGCTACCTATCTAATTTATTGTAGAAATTCCGGGATCAATGATTGGACATGCAAAATAGAAATACTTTTTCTTGGGTAAAGGAACAGATGACTCAATCGATTTCTATATCGATCATGATATATGTAATAACTCAGGCATCTATTTCAAATGCATATCCCATTTTTGCGCAGCAGGGTTATGAAAACCCACGAGAAGCAACTGGACGAATTGTATGTGCCAATTGCCATTTAGCTAATAAGCCCGTGGATATTGAAGTTCCGCAAGCCGTGCTTCCTGATACTGTATTTGAAGCAGTTGTTCGAATCCCTTATGATATGCAACTGAAACAAGTTCTTGCTAATGGTAAAAAGGGGGCTTTGAATGTAGGGGCTGTTCTTATTTTACCCGAGGGATTCGAATTAGCCCCCCCCGATCGTATTTCTCCCGAGGTGAGAGAAAAGATGGGAAATCTGTCTTTTCAGAGTTATCGTCCCAATAAAAGAAATATTCTTGTGATAGGTCCGGTTCCCGGTCAGAAATATAGTGAAATCGCCTTTCCCATTCTTTCCCCCGACCCTGCTACGAGGAAAGACGTTCACTTCTTAAAATATCCCATATATGTAGGTGGGAACAGAGGAAGGGGTCAGATTTATCCTGATGGTAGCAAGAGTAACAATACAGTCTATAATGCTACATCAGCAGGTATAGTAAGCAGAATAGTACGTAAAGAAAAAGGAGGATATGAAAT